GCTAGTGTAGCTTAATTTAAAGCATGGCACTGAAGATGCTAAGATGAAAATTTATTTTTTTCCGCAAGCACATTAGGTTTGGTCCTAGCCTTAGTGTTAATTGTAACTAAAATTATACATGCAAGTTTCAGCTCTCCTGTGAGAATGCCCTAAATAATCTATTAAATAATTAGGAGCAGATATCAGGCACACACACGTAGCCCAAGACATCTTGCTAAGCCACACCCTCAAGGGACTTCAGCAGTAATAAATATTGACTTATAAGCGCAAGCTTGACTCAGTTAAAGTTAACAGGGTTGGTTAATCTCGTGCCAGCCACCGCGGTTATACGAGAAACTCACATTAATATATTCCGGCGTAAAGAGTGATTTAAGAATGACCTTCAAATCACTAAAGTTCAGACTTTATAAAGCTGTTATATGCACTTATGAGTGGAAAAAACAACAACGAAAGTGACTTTACAGTTCAAGGAACCTTGATGTCACGACAGTTGGGCTCCAAACTAGGATTAGATACCCTACTATGCCCAGCCACAAACTTAAACAATGTGTTACTAAATTGTTCGCCAGAGAACTACAAGCGCTAGCTTAAAACCCAAAGGACTTGGCGGTATCTCACCCACCTAGAGGAGCCTGTTCTATAACTGATAATCCCCGTTTAACCTCACCACTCCTTGCCACCACCGTCTATATACCGCCGTCGTCAGCTCACCTTATGAAAGACTAAAAGTAAGCAAAAGGAATTAAGCTCCAAAACGTCAGGTCGAGGTGTAGCAAATGAAGTGGAAAGAAATGGGCTACATTTTTTTTCAAAAATATACGAATGATGAACTGAAAAAATATCTAAAGGTGGATTTAATAGTAAGAAGAGGTCAGAATACTCTCCTGAAACCGGCTCTGAGATAAGCACACACCGCCCGTCACTCTCCTCAAAAAATATTATCCTTTTTATAAATACACTCTCCCAAACAAGAGGAGGCAAGTCGTAACATGGTAAGTGTACTGGAAAGTGCACTTGGAATCAAAATGTAGCTAAATTAGCAAAGCACCTCCCTTACACCGAGAAGATATCCGTGCAATTCGAATCATTTTGAACCTCAAAGCTAGCCTAAATATTAATATTAATAAACCTTATAAACTTAATTTATTACATTATAGTTTTTAATTAAAACATTTTAAATTCTAGTATGGGCGACAGAACAATAACCTTAGCGCAATAGCTTATGTACCGCAAGGGAATGCTGAAAAAGAAATGAAACAAATTATTAAAGTACTAAAAAGCAGAGATTATACCTCGTACCTTTCGCATCATGATTTAGCTAGAAAAACTAGGCAAAAAGATTTTAAGTCTATCCTCCCGAAACTAAACGAGCTACTCCGAAGCAGCATCAAAGAGCCAATCCATCTCTGTGGCAAAAGAGTGGAAAGACTTCCAAGTAGTGGTGAAAAGCCTACCGAGTTTAGTGATAGCTGGTTACCCAAGAAAAGAACTTCAGTTCTGCATTAATTTTTTAATTACCTACAAAAGAATTTCTCCACAAAAGAATTTATAAAAATTAATAGTTATTTAGAAGAGGTACAGCCCTTCTAAATTAAGATACAACTTTTTAAGGTGGAAAATGATCATAATTATTAAGGTAAATTTCCCAGCGGGCCTAAAAGCAGCCATCTATTAAGTAAGCGTTACAGCTCTAACTCAACACTAAACCCTTAATTTAGATATTACCTCAATACCCCCTTTTACCTATTGGGTTATTTTATAAAAATATAAAAGAAATTATGCTAAAATGAGTAATAAGAGAACATATCTCTCCCGACATAAGTGTATATCAGAAAGAATAAAATCACTGATAATTAAACGACCCCAGATTGAGGCCATTATAATACTTAACTATTAACTAGAAAATTCTATTACTAATCTCGTTAATCTTACACAAGAATGTCACCAGGAAAGATTAAAAGAAAATAAAGGAACTCGGCAAACATAAACTCCGCCTGTTTACCAAAAACATCGCCTCTTGATAAAATATAAGAGGTCCCGCCTGCCCTGTGATAATATTTAACGGCCGCGGTACCTTGACCGTGCGAAGGTAGCATAATCACTTGTCTTTTAAATGAAGACTTGTATGAAAGGCATCACGAGAATTTAACTGTCTCTATTTTCTAATCAATGAAATTGATTTATTCGTGCAGAAGCGAATATAATAACATTAGACGAGAAGACCCTATGGAGCTTTAAACACTTAAATTAATTATATAACAATTTTCCTCTCAGGATTTAAACTCAATATATAATAATCTTAATTTAACTGTTTTCGGTTGGGGTGACCAAGGGGAAAAATAAATCCCCCTTATCGATTGAGTACTAAATACTTAAAAATTAGAATAACAATTCTAATTAATAAAATATTTACCGAAAAATGACCCAGGATTTCCTGATCAATGAACCAAGTTACCCTAGGGATAACAGCGCAATCCTTTCTTAGAGTTCCTATCGAAGAAAGGGCTTACGACCTCGATGTTGGATCAGGACATCCTAATGGTGTAGCCGCTATTAAGGGTTCGTTTGTTCAACGATTAACAGTCCTACGTGATCTGAGTTCAGACCGGAGAAATCCAGGTCAGTTTCTATCTATGAATTTACTTTTCCTAGTACGAAAGGACCGGGAAAGTAGGGCCAATGCCACTTGCACGCCCTATTTTTATCTGTTGAATAAAAATTAAATAGATAAGAAAAGAGCACCTAGTGCCCAAAAACAGGGTTGTTGGGGTGGCAGAGCCTGGCAAATGCAAAAGACCTAAGCTCTTTAATCCAGAGGTTCAAATCCTCTCCCCAATTATGCTCCAACCCATCTTATCTTATTTAATTAATCCACTAACCTATATTATCTCAATTCTCCTAGCCACAGCCTTCCTTACATTAATTGAACGAAAAATTCTCGGCTATATACAATTTCGCAAAGGTCCAAATATCGTCGGACCCTATGGCCTATTTCAACCCATCGCAGATGGCCTAAAATTATTTATTAAAGAACCCGTCCGTCCATCTACATCCTCCCCATTCCTATTTTTAGCCACTCCTACAACAGCCCTCGCCTTAGCCTTACTTATATGAATACCTCTTCCCCTCCCCCACTCTATTATTAACCTTAACTTAGGCCTATTATTTATCCTAGCAATCTCAAGCCTTACCGTTTATACTATTTTAGGATCAGGATGAGCATCAAACTCTAAATATGCTCTGATAGGAGCACTACGTGCCGTCGCACAAACCATCTCATATGAAGTAAGCCTAGGCCTGATCTTATTATCAATAATTATATTTGCTGGAGGTTTTACCCTCCATACATTTAACTTAACTCAAGAAACTATTTGACTCCTAATCCCAGGCTGACCCTTAGCCCTCATATGATATATCTCAACCCTAGCAGAAACCAACCGAGCCCCATTTGATCTCACAGAAGGGGAATCAGAATTAGTCTCAGGCTTTAACATTGAATATGCAGGAGGACCTTTTGCATTATTTTTTTTAGCTGAATATACCAATATTTTACTAATAAATACCCTATCAGTTATTTTATTTTTAGGCACTTCATATAACCCAGATTCTCCCCAAATCTCAACACTCAACCTTATAATAAAAGCTACATTATTAACATTTATTTTTTTATGAATTCGAGCATCATACCCTCGCTTTCGTTATGATCAACTTATACACTTAGTATGAAAAAATTTTTTACCTCTAACCCTAGCAATTATTTTATGACATATCTCCCTACCCCTCGCTACATCAAGCCTACCCCCAATCTCCTAAGGAAATATGCCTGAATTAAAGGACCACTTTGATAGAGTGAGTTATGAGAGTTAAAATCTCCCTATTTCCTTCTAGAAAAACAGGACTTGAACCTGTATTTGAGAAATCAAAACTCTCCGTGTTTCCTATTACACCATACCCTAAGTAAAATCAGCTAATTAAGCTTTTGGGCCCATACCCCAACCATGTTGGTTAAAATCCTTCCTTTACTAATGAACCCCACTGTATTAACCATTTTACTCTTAAGTTTAGGCCTAGGCACCACCCTCACGTTTATTGGATCCCACTGACTCCTAGTATGAATAGGCCTCGAAATCAACACTCTAGCTATTATTCCCCTAATAATTAGTCAACACCACCCACGAGCAGTAGAAGCTACTACAAAATACTTCATTACCCAAGCAACTGCTTCTGCCTTACTATTATTTGCTGGCATCACAAACGCCTGAACCTCAGGCGAATGAAGCCTAATCGAAATAATTAATCCAACCTCTGCCACACTAGCAACAATAGCACTTGCCCTAAAAATTGGACTCGCACCGTTACACTTCTGATTACCCGAAGTCCTTCAAGGATTAGACCTTACTACCGGACTAATTTTATCAACCTGACAAAAATTAGCTCCCTTCGCTATTCTTCTTCAACTTTACCCATTACTTAACCCCGAATTATTACTATTTCTGGGTGTCCTTTCAACAATTGTTGGAGGGTGAGGAGGGCTTAATCAAACACAATTACGAAAAATTCTAGCCTATTCATCAATCGCAAATCTTGGATGAATAATTACAATTTTACATTATACCCCTAACTTAACCCTCCTTAACCTTATTTTATATATCCTTTTAACACTAACAACCTTCCTCCTATTTAAAACCTTTAACTCAACTAAAATTAATTCCATCGCCTCATCAACAACCAAATCCCCCCTTCTATCTATTATTACACTACTAACCCTCCTTTCCTTAGGAGGACTACCTCCTCTCTCAGGCTTTTTACCAAAATGACTTATTCTCCAAGAACTTGCAAAACAAAATCTATTTATCTTAGCTACCATCATAGCCCTCACAGCACTTTTAAGCTTATTCTTTTATTTACGCCTATGTTATGCTACAACACTAACCATAAACCCAAGCCCAACCAACATAATAACTTCCTGACGAACAAATATTAATTATTTAATTACCCCTTTATTATCCTCAGCAACCCTGTCCATCCTCCTTCTCCCCTTAACACCTATAATTCTAATACTTGTTTCATAGAAATTTAGGTTAATAGACCAAAAGCCTTCAAAGCTTTAAGTAGAAGTGAAAATCCTCTAATTTCTGCTAAAACTTGCAAGACTTTATCTCACATCTTCTGAATGCAACTCAGACGCTTTTATTAAGCTAAAGCCTTCTAGATAGGCAGGCCTTGATCCTACAAATACTTAATTAACAGCTAAGTGTTCTATCCGACGAACTTCCATCTAGCTTTCTCCCGCCGCCATAGACAAAGGCGGGAGAAAGCCCCGGGAGGAGTTAGCCTCCTTCTTTGGATTTGCAATCCAACGTAAATAGCTACTTCAAGGCTATGATAAGAAGAGGATTATTAACCTCTATAAACGGAGCTACAATCCGCCACTTTCTTCAGCCATCTTACCTGTGGCAATTAACCGCTGACTATTTTCTACTAATCACAAAGATATTGGTACCCTCTACTTGATTTTTGGTGCCTGAGCAGGCATAGTTGGAACAGCCCTAAGTCTTCTTATTCGAGCTGAACTCGGACAACCTGGGTCTCTTCTGGGCGATGATCAGATTTATAATGTAATTGTAACTGCCCATGCTTTTGTAATAATCTTTTTTATAGTTATACCAATCATAATTGGTGGTTTCGGAAACTGACTAGTTCCACTAATGATTGGTGCACCAGATATAGCCTTTCCACGAATAAATAATATGAGCTTTTGACTCCTTCCACCTTCATTTATTCTTCTCTTAGCCTCCGCCGGAGTAGAAGCTGGAGCAGGTACTGGTTGAACGGTTTATCCCCCATTAGCTAGTAATTTAGCCCACGCTGGTCCATCTGTTGACCTCGCTATTTTTTCCCTTCACTTGGCTGGTGTTTCGTCAATTTTAGCCTCAATTAATTTTATTACAACAATTATTAATATAAAACCACCAGCTATTTCTCAATATCAAACACCATTATTTGTGTGATCTATTCTTGTAACCACTGTTCTTCTTCTCCTTTCCCTTCCAGTTCTTGCAGCAGGGATTACAATATTACTTACGGACCGCAATCTTAATACCACATTTTTTGACCCTGCAGGGGGAGGAGACCCAATTCTCTATCAACATTTATTTTGATTTTTTGGTCACCCCGAAGTTTATATTTTAATTTTACCAGGTTTCGGAATAATTTCACATGTAGTGGCCTATTATTCAGGTAAAAAAGAACCATTCGGCTATATAGGTATAGTTTGAGCTATAATAGCAATTGGCCTACTTGGCTTTATTGTTTGGGCTCACCACATATTTACAGTAGGAATAGATGTAGACACTCGAGCTTATTTTACTTCTGCAACAATAATTATTGCTATTCCCACAGGCGTTAAAGTCTTTAGCTGATTAGCAACCCTACATGGAGGCTCAATTAAATGAGATACCCCTTTACTATGAGCACTAGGTTTTATTTTTCTTTTCACAGTAGGAGGTTTAACAGGAATTGTTTTAGCTAATTCTTCATTAGATATTGTACTTCACGATACCTACTATGTAGTAGCTCATTTCCATTATGTCCTTTCAATAGGAGCAGTATTTGCTATTATAGCAGGTTTTATTCACTGATTCCCCCTAATTTCTGGTTTTACTCTTCATCAAACCTGAACAAAAATTCAGTTTACAGTAATATTTATTGGAGTTAATTTAACTTTCTTCCCTCAACACTTTTTAGGGCTCGCAGGTATACCACGACGTTACTCTGATTATCCAGACGCATATACTCTATGAAATGTAATTTCATCAATTGGCTCATTAATTTCCCTAGTCGCTGTAATTATATTATTATTTATTATTTGAGAAGCATTTGCCTCAAAACGAGAAGTTCTATCCGTAGAACTACCTTATACAAATATTGAATGACTCCACGGATGCCCTCCCCCTTACCACACCTATGAAGAACCAGCATTTGTTCAAGTTCAACGATCCCCATTTTAACAAGAAAGGAAGGAATTGAACCCCCATATACTGGTTTCAAGCCAGTCACATCACCACTCTGCCACTTTCTTTATAAGATACTAGTAAAAATATTACATTACCTTGTCAGGGCAAAATTGTGAGTTAAAATCCCACGTATCTTATTTTATAATGGCACACCCCTCACAATTAGGATTTCAAGATGCAGCCTCCCCAATCATGGAAGAACTCATTTATTTTCATGACCACACATTAATAATCGTATTTTTAATTAGCACCCTAGTTCTTTATGTTATTACAGCAATAGTGACAACCAAACTTACAAACAAACATATTCTTGATTCTCAAGAAATTGAAATTATCTGAACTATTTTACCAGCTGTTATCCTTATCTTAATCGCCCTTCCATCATTACGAATTTTATATCTTATAGACGAAATTAATGATCCCCACCTAACTATTAAAGCCATAGGACATCAATGATATTGAAGCTATGAATATACAGATTATGAAGACCTAACTTTTGATTCTTATATAATTCAAACCAAAGATTTATCCCCAGGTCATTTCCGCCTATTAGAAACAGACCATCGCATAGTAGTACCCATAGAATCACCTATCCGTATATTAGTGTCAGCAGAAGATGTACTACACTCCTGAACCGTTCCAGCCTTAGGTGTAAAAATAGACGCCGTCCCCGGACGGCTTAACCAAGCTGCCCTTATTGCTACACGTCCTGGTGTATTTTATGGTCAATGTTCTGAAATTTGTGGTGCTAATCATAGTTTTATACCTATTGTAGTAGAAGCAGTACCCCTAGAACACTTCGAAGCCTGATCTTCATTGATACTAGAAGAAGCCTCATTAAGAAGCTAAACTGGGACTAGCATTAGCCTTTTAAGCTAAATATTGGTGACTCCCAATCACCCTTAATGATATGCCCCAATTAAACCCCAACCCTTGATTTTTAATCTTATTATTTTCATGAATTATTTTTATTACAATTTTACCCAACAAAGTTATAAACCATCTTTATAATAAAGACTTCACCCTAAAAAGTACTGAAAAATCTAAACCCAACCCCTGAAATTGACCATGACTTTAAGCTTTTTTGACCAATTCTTAAGCCCTACATTAATAGGAATCCCCCTCATTGCCTTAGCAATATCAATTCCATGATTAATTTACCCAACCCCGACTAACCGATGGTTAAATAATCGATTAATTACTCTCCAAGCCTGATTTATTAACCGTTTCGCTTATCAACTTATACAACCCATCAACTTTGGAGGACATAAATGAGCTCTATTATTAACAGCCCTAATATTATTCTTAATTACTATTAACTTATTAGGCCTATTACCATATACATTTACCCCTACAACACAACTTTCCTTAAATATAGCATTTGCCCTCCCACTATGACTCACAACTGTATTAATTGGTATACTCAATCAACCTACCATTGCTCTAGGACACCTTCTTCCAGAAGGAACACCAACCCCTTTAATCCCAATTCTTATTATTATTGAAACCATCAGCCTATTCATTCGACCTTTAGCTCTAGGAGTCCGACTAACCGCTAACCTAACAGCAGGTCACTTACTTATACAACTAATTGCTACTGCAGCATTTGTTCTCCTAACTATTATACCAACCGTAGCTTTATTAACTTCCACAATCCTATTTTTACTAACAATTCTAGAAGTAGCTGTAGCAATAATTCAAGCATATGTATTTATTCTTCTATTAAGTCTTTACTTACAAGAAAACGTATAATGGCTCACCAAGCACATGCATATCATATAGTTGACCCAAGCCCATGACCATTAACAGGAGCTATCGCTGCCCTTCTAATAACATCAGGCCTAGCCATTTGGTTCCACTTCCATTCACTTATTCTTTTATATTTAGGACTTATTCTCCTTTTCCTAACAATGATTCAATGATGACGTGACATTATTCGGGAAGGAACTTTCCAAGGCCATCACACCCCACCCGTACAAAAAGGCCTCCGTTACGGAATAATCTTATTTATTACATCCGAAGTTTTCTTTTTTTTAGGATTTTTCTGAGCCTTTTACCACTCTAGCCTTGCACCTACCCCTGAATTAGGAGGATGCTGACCACCAACAGGAATTTATCCTCTAGATCCATTTGAAGTTCCACTACTAAACACCGCAGTACTCCTAGCTTCAGGGGTAACCGTAACCTGAACTCATCATAGTTTAATAGAAGGGAACCGAAAAGAAGCAATTCAAGCTCTCACCTTAACCATTATTCTAGGCGTATATTTCACATGTCTTCAAGCCATAGAATATTATGAAGCACCGTTCACTATTGCCGACGGAATTTACGGAACAACATTTTATGTTGCTACAGGATTTCACGGCCTACATGTTATTATTGGCTCAACATTTCTAGCAGTTTGTCTAATACGACAAATCCAATATCACTTTACATCAGAACACCACTTCGGCTTCGAAGCCGCAGCGTGATACTGACATTTTGTAGATGTAGTGTGATTATTTCTTTATGTATCCATTTATTGATGAGGTTCATAATTGCTTTTCTAGTATAAATTAGTACAAGTGATTTCCAATTACTTAATCTTGGTCAAAGCCCAAGGAAAAGTAATGAACCTCATCATGTCGTCTGTCGCGACCACGGCCCTGGTTTCCCTAATCTTCGCTATAATCGCATTTTGACTACCATCATTAAATCCAGATAACGAAAAATTATCCCCCTATGAATGCGGCTTTGACCCTCTAGGAAGCGCCCGCCTTCCATTCTCACTACGCTTCTTCCTAGTAGCAATTCTATTTCTCCTTTTTGATTTAGAAATTGCCCTTTTGTTACCTCTTCCCTGAGGAAACCAATCATTAATGCCCCTTTCCACATTATTTTGAGCAACAATTATTATTATTTTACTTACCCTAGGCCTCATTTACGAGTGATTCCAAGGAGGACTCGAATGAGCAGAATAGATGTTTAGTCCAAATTAAGACCACTAATTTCGGCTTAGTAAACTATGGTGAAAATCCATAAACATCTTATGTCCCCTATATATTTTAGCTTTACCTCAGCATTCATTTTAGGAATAATAGGCCTCGCATTCAACCGCTCACATCTCCTATCCGCTCTCTTATGTCTTGAAGGTATAATACTTACCCTTTTTATTGCCACAGCCATCTGATCCATAACATTAAATTCTACTTCCAGCTCCACCATCCCTATGATTTTATTAACATTTTCTGCTTGTGAAGCAAGCGCCGGACTAGCCATTCTAGTCGCCACCTCTCGATCACATGGCTCTGATAAACTACAAAATCTTAATCTTCTCCAATGCTAAAAATTCTAATTCCAACAATCATATTATTTCCCACCACCTGATTTTCCCACAAAAAATGATTATGAACTTCTATTTCCACTCATAGTATTCTCATTGCCACTACAAGCCTACTCTGATTTAAATGAAATATAGATATTGGCTGAGATTTTTCCAATCAACTCCTAGCCACAGATCCTTTATCCACCCCTCTCCTTATTCTTACATGCTGACTACTTCCTTTAATAATTTTAGCTAGCCAAAATCACATCTCCACAGAACCTCTAACCCGACAACAAACTTATATTTCTCTTTTAATTTTTCTCCAATTTTTCTTAACAATAGCATTCTCTGCAACAGAAATAATCTTATTTTACATTATATTTGAGGCCACACTTATTCCAACACTTATTATTATTACACGATGAGGCAACCAAACAGAACGATTAAACGCAGGAACCTATTTTCTATTTTATACTTTAATCGGATCCCTACCTTTATTAATTGCTTTATTATTTTTACAAAATAAACTTGGTACCCTTTCTATACTTATTATTCAACACCCCCAATTTACTAACTTTCATTCCTGAGCAAATAATTTCTGATGAATCGCCTGCATCATTGCTTTTCTCGTTAAAATACCACTCTACGGAGTACATCTCTGACTACCCAAAGCTCACGTAGAAGCCCCAATTGCTGGCTCCATAATTCTAGCCGCCGTATTACTAAAACTAGGAGGTTACGGAATAATACGAATTATTATTATACTTAACCCCCTTACCAAAGAAATAACTTACCCATTTTTAATTTTAGCCATCTGAGGCGTTGTAATAACTAGTTCTATTTGTTTACGACAAACAGACCTAAAATCTCTTATTGCTTATTCCTCAGTAAGTCATATAGGCTTAGTCGCAGCAGCCATCCTTATCCAAACACCATGAAGCTTTGCAGGAGCAACAACACTAATAATTGCCCACGGCCTAATCTCCTCAGCCCTCTTCTGCCTAGCCAACACTAATTATGAACGTACCCACAGTCGAACTTTACTTTTAGCCCGAGGAATTCAAATTATACTTCCACTAATAGCAACCTGATGATTCCTTACTAATCTTGCAAACCTTGCCTTACCCCCCTCCCCTAATCTCATAGGAGAACTTTTTATCATTACATCATTATTTAACTGATCTAACTGAACCTTAATCCTTACAGGTACCGGAGTATTAATTACAGCATCCTATTCCCTCTATATATTTTTAATAACTCAACGAGGACTCATAGCTAACCACCTCCTATCACTTAACCCCTCTTATACACGAGAACATCTCCTCCTCACCCTCCACATTTTACCTGTATTATTACTGATTCTTAAACCAGAACTTATTTGAGGCTGAACATTCTGCATACATAGTTTAATTAAAACATTAGATTGTGGTTCTAAAAATAAAAGTTAAAATCTATTTGTACGCCGAGAGAGGTCCGGGACACGAAGATCTGCTAATTCTTCTTATTATGGTTCAAACCCATAACTCACTCAACCCTTGAAAGATAACAGTAATCTATTGGTCTTAGGAACCAAAAACCCTTGGTGCAACTCCAAGCAAGAGTTTATGAATATTATCTTTAACTCATCTTTCCTCCTAATCTTTATTATTCTCTTATTTCCACTAATTTCCTCACTCTCACCCCAAGAACTTAAACATGATTGAACATCAACATACGTAAAAACCGCCGTAAAATTATCCTTCTTCATCAGTTTAATTCCTTTATTTATTTTTCTCGACCAAGGTTTAGAATCAATCATTACTAACTGAAACTGAATAAATATAGGCCCATTCGACATTAACATAAGTTTTAAATTTGACCTATATTCAATTATTTTTACACCCGTAGCCCTTTACGTTACCTGATCAATCCTTGAATTTGCCCTATGATACATACACTCCGACCCCTATATTAACCGCTTCTTTAAATATCTCCTCCTATTTTTAATCTCAATAATTATTTTAGTTACTGCTAACAACATATTTCAACTATTTATTGGATGAGAAGGAGTAGGCATCATATCTTTTTTACTAATTGGCTGATGATATAGCCGGACAGATGCTAACACAGCCGCACTACAAGCCGTTATTTATAACCGAATTGGCGACATCGGACTAATCTTAAGTATAGCCTGACTAGCCACCCATCTTAATTCATGAGAAATTCACCAACTATTTTTTCTTTCAAAAGAAAAAGATATAACCTTCCCACTCCTCGGACTTGTACTTGCCGCAGCTGGAAAATCAGCACAATTTGGCCTTCACCCATGATTACCTTCAGCTATAGAAGGTCCCACACCAGTATCAGCGTTACTCCACTCCAGCACAATAGTTGTAGCAGGAATTTTCCTATTAATTCGCCTCCACCCCCTCATTCAAGATAATACACTTATCCTAACCACCTGCCTATGTTTAGGGGCACTTACTACCCTATTTACAGCCACATGCGCCCTAACCCAAAATGATATTAAAAAAATTATTGCTTTCTCAACATCAAGTCAACTAGGACTAATAATAGTAACCATCGGTCTTAACCAACCCCAACTAGCTTTTCTCCATATCTGTACACATGCCTTCTTCAAAGCTATACTTTTTCTTTGCTCCGGATCCATTATTCATGGCCTTAATGATGAACAAGACATTCGAAAAATAGGGGGTCTCCACAAACTTCTACCATTTACCTCAACCTCCTTAACAATTGGTAGCTTAGCCCTCACAGGTATACCATTCCTATCAGGCTTCTTCTCAAAAGACACCATCATTGAATCCATAAACACTTCCCACCTAAACGCCTGAGCCCTAATCCTAACCCTTGTAGCTACATCCTTTACAGCCATTTATAGCCTACGCATTATTTTCTTCGCATTAATAAATTATCCTCGATTTAATTCACTTTCCCCTATTAATGAAAATAACCCACTAATAATTAAACCAATTAAACGTCTCGCTTACGGAAGCATCATTGCTGGACTAATTATTACTCTTAACCTTACCCCAATTCAAACCCAAGTCATAACTATATCACCCTTACTTAAATTATCCGCCCTCCTAATTACAGTCCTAGGTCTCCTTTTAGCCCTAGAATTTGCCCATCTTACTAACTCCCACCTCAAAATTAACCCAGTAATTTATCCTCACCACTTCTCCAACATATTAGGTTACTTTCCACCCACTATTCACCGACTCCTTCCCAAAATTAGCCTTAACTGAGCCCAATACATTTCAACCCACCTTATTGACCAAACCTGAAATGAAAAAATTGGTCCTAAAAGTAAACTTATTCTACAAACACCCATAATTAAATTTTCTACCAAACCCCAACAAGGCCTAATCAAAACATATTTATCCCTACTATTCCTTACACTTACCCTAACCACCCTACTTATTTACACCTAACAACCCGTAAACTACCCCAAGACAACCCTCGAGTTAATTCTAATACTACAAATAAAGTCAACAATAATACCCAACCACCTAAAACTAAAATTCAACCTCCACAAGAAAATAATAAAGCAACCCCCCAAAAATCCCCACGCACCATATCCATACCACTTATTTCCTCCACCCCAGTTCAATGTAAACCCCACCCTTCAACTATTAAGTAATTTTTAGCTGTAAATAAACCCATTAAATAAAACCCAACATACAACAATACTGATCAATCCCCCCATGCCTCCGGATAAGGTTCTGCAGCCAAGGCTGCAGTATAAGCAAAAACTACCAACATTCCACCTAAATAAATTAAAAACAAAATTAATGACATAAAAGATCCACCATAACCCACTAATAAGCCACACCCCACCCCTGCAGCAGTAACTAACCCTAAAGCAGCATAATAAGGGGAAGGATTAGACGCCACTCCCATTAAACCTAAAATTAAACCAACTATTATTACAAACATAAAATATATCATTATTTTTACCTGGACTTCAACCAAGACCAATAACTTGAAAAACTATCGTTGTTTATTCAACTATAAAAACCAATGGCCACCAATATTCGAAAAATCCACCCCCTCCTAAAAATTATTAATCATGCTTTAGTTGATTTACCCACCCCATCCAACATTTCACTATGATGAAACTTCGGCTCACTAATAGGACTATGTCTAATTTTTCAAATTCTTACAGGCTTATTCCTAGCCATACACTACACCGCAGATATTTCCATAGCCTTCTCCTCAGTAATTCACATCTGCCGTGATGTTAATTACGGTTGACTTATTCGTAATATTCATGCCAACGGAGCCTCAATATTCTTCATTCTTATTTACCTCCACATTGCCCGAGGCCTATATTATGGCTCATTTCTCTATAAAGAAACATGAAATATTGGCGTGATCCTTCTCTTCCTATTAATAGCCACAGCCTTTGTTGGTTATGTTCTACCATGAGGACAAATATCTTTCTGAGGAGCAACCGTCATTACTAATCTTTTATCAGCATTTCCCTACATTGGAGATATATTAGTACAATGAATCTGAGGGGGATTTTCAGTAGACAATCCCACCTTAACACGCTTCTTCACCTTCCACTTTCTCCTACCATTCTTAATTTCAGCCTTAACAGTCATTCATCTCCTATTCCTCCACGAAACAGGCTCTAACAACCCACTGGGTATTAATTCTGACACTGACAAAATTCCATTTCACCCCTACTTCTCCTATAAAGACCTGTCAGGCTTCTTCATTATAATTTTTTTTCTGGCCTTATTAGCTTTATTCCTACCTAACATGCTAGGAGATGCTGAAAACTTCACCCCAGCAAATCCACTAGTCACCCCACCCCACATTAAACCTGAATGATACTTCCTATTTGCCTATGCAATTTTACGCTCCATTCCTAATAAATTAGGAGGAGTCCTGGCCCTCCTATTCTCCATCTTTATCCTTATATTGATATCCACCCTCCACACCTCTAAGCAACAAAGTAACATTTTCCGACCACTAATACAAATCCTCTTTTGATTACTAGTAACAAACCTAATTATTCTGACTTGAATTGGAGGACAACCAGTTGAACAACCATTTATTATAGTAGGACAAATTGCCTCAACCTCCTACTTTTTCCTATTATTAATTATTTTACCATTTATTGGCTGATGTGAAAATAAAATCCTCAGCCTAAGTTAGTTTTGGTAGCTTAAATAAAGCGTCGATCTTGTAAGTCGAAGACCGGGGGTTTGAATCCCTCCCAAAACATATCAGGGAAAGGAGGGTTAAACTCCTGCCCTTGGCTCCCAAAGCCAAGATTCTGCCTAAACTGCCCCCTGATTGCTGTTATTACACGCAAAAGCCAAAACAAAAAATTTTGGTTTTTGCACGACAGAGTGACATATTAATGATATGGCCCACATACCTTAATATACCACATATCCCTCATTCCTTAATCAACAATAATAGATATACCCCTATAATGTCACATATATATGTATAATACTCATTAATCGATATTCCCCTATTATATAACATACTATGTATAATACACATTAATCTATTGTCAGCTATTTCATTTCATTAATTATTTAACCCTCATTATCTTATAATCAATAATTTAATAACATAAAATTTTTCACTTTACCCTAATTTACTTAGTATTAACGGTGCCGTTGGTAAGAAACCCCCATTATCCTCTTGTATCATTATCAGTGTACGGTTTGTGGTACATTACTCCTTAATCCCCTAATATTGATCAAACCTGACATTTGGTTAGGTCGAAATACATCTAATCCTTGTTCGTATCAAGAATGCCAGTCCTCTAGTTCCCTTTAATGGCATATTATCCTTGATCGTATCAAATTTGATCTTCCTCCCTGCTTTTTTATTTCGGTATGAAGCAAATCGCTATTCCCCGGAAGGGCTCATCTGGTTCATTAAGGTAGATCTGAGCTATCCTCGACATTCTTTTATTAATTCCCCATTACTTATCATTCATGAGATTAGATTGTCGAGATCATCATCACTGAGAGGTTATTAAAATATCAAGACATAAAGGGCCAGTTTGGTTTTTTTGATTAATGCAGCAAAATTGAAAAAAAATACTGTTATTAACCCTCTCGGAAAGAAGTATCCCATAATAGTGTGTGTAAAATACATTTCATTATTCTAATACATTATTCATATCTCTGGCATAACATATTAACTATTAGGCCCCCCCCGACTTGGAAAAAAAAATTAAACCTTTTTAAAAAAAAAAAAATTTTTCGGTAAAAACCCCCCTCCCCCTTAATATACACGGTTATCTCGAAAAACCCCTAAAACGAGGGCCGATGTATATTTTTCTTTCATAGAGTTGTTGTGATAATTTCTATGTATATATATAGTGTAATCATGTTAT